ACTATAACTATAAAACAGTTTCTGAAAATCGAGATGGAAATAAAGAAAATTCTAATTTAGAATTTTTCAAAATAAAAAAAAAAGAGGATCGTTTTTTATGGTTTGAAAAACCTTTTGTAACTCTAGTTTTCGATTATAAAAGATGGAATAGACCAAATCGATATATAAAAAATGATAAAATTGAAAATACTGTAAGAAATGAAATGTCACAATATTTTTTTTATACATGCCAAAGTGATGGAAAAGAACGAATATCTTTTACATATCCCCCCAACCTTTCAACTTTTTTTGAAATGATACAAAAAAAGATCCCTTCATTTACAACAGAAAAAAAAACCTCGGATCAAGTTTATACTTGTTGGAGTTTGGTCAATGAAGAAAAAAAGGAAAATTTAAAAAACGCATTTTTAAATAGAATTGAAGCTTTAGATAAAAAAGGGTCTATTGAAAATATACTGGAAAAAACAACTCGATTTTGTCATAACGAAACTCAAAAAGAATATTTACCTAAAATTTATGATCCATTTTTACATGGGATTTCGCGCGGAAGAATCAAAAAATTATCTCCGTTCCAAATCATAACCAAAACCTATAAAAAAAAGAATATAAGAGGATCTTGGATAAACAAAATTCATGCTATACTTCTGAAGATTAATTCTCAAAAATTTGAGCAAACAATAGAAAAATTTAAAAGAAAGTCTTTATCAATAGAGAAAAAACTTTATTTTTTTTCCGAACCCCAAGAAGAAAAAATTCAGTCAGAAGAAGAAATAAAAATTTTCAAAATTTTATTTGATGTCGTTATAATTTATAATAATGATCAAACTCTTATAAAAAATTTTATTGATTTCCATGAAATCAATAAACAAGTTCCTCAATGGTCATACAAATTAACAAGTGAATTGGAAGAATTGGAAGCTGAAACTGAAGAAAATATACCAACCGAACCTGGAATTCGTTCAAGAAAAGCAAAACGTGTAGTGGTTTTTACTGATTTAAAAGAACCGCATAACGAGATTTATACTAATCTCAAAGATAATCAAAATTCTGATCAAACAGATGAAATGGCTTTGATCCGTTATTCACAACAATCTGATTTTCGTCGAGAGATAATTAAAGGATCCATGCGTTCCCAAAGGCGTAAAACTGTTATTTGGGAATTGTTGCAAGCAAAAGCACATTCGCCCCTTTTTTTTGATAGAATAGATAAAATTTTTTTTTTTTCGTTTGATATATGGGGGCTAAAAAAAAAAATTCTTAGAAATTTCATGTGGAAAAAAAAAATTTTTTTTGATAAAAACGAAGAAGAACAATCAAAAAAAGAAGAACAAAGACGTATAGAAATTGCGGAAACTTGGGATAGCTTCTTATTTGCTCAAATAATAAGAGGTTTTATTTTAGTAACTCAATCTATTCTTAGAAAATATATTATATTACCTTTATTGATAATAATTAAAAATAGCATCCGTATCGTATTATTTCAACTTCCCGAGTGGGAAGAGGATTTAAAGGAGTGGAAACGTGAAATGCATGTTAAATGTACTTATAATGGGGTTCAACTATCCGAAACAGAATTTCCACGAAACTGGTTAACGGATGGTATTCAGATAAAAATCCTATTTCCGTTTTATCTTAAACCTTGGCATAAATATAAATTTCAATCATCTCAGAAGGCTCGACTAAAAAAAACAAAAGGAGAAAAAAATGATTTTCGTTTTTTAACAGTTTGGGGGCTGGAAACTGACCTACCTTTTGGTTCTACCAAACCAAAGCCTTCTTTTTTTAAACCTATTTTTAAAGAATTAAAAAAAAGAATCAAAAAATCCAAAACGAAGTCTTTTCCGGTTTTAAGGATTTTCAAAGAAAGAGCAACAATTTTCCTAAAAGTCCAAAAAGAAATTAAAAACTGGATTATAAAAAACTTGCTTTTTCTAAAAGAAAAAAAAAAAAACCTTTCAAAACGAAATAGAATTCCATTAGTTGGCCCGAGAGAAATATATGAATTAAATGAAACTAAAAAAGATTCAATAATGAGTAATCAGATGATTCATGAACTATCTGTTCAAAAAAAATCGACGGAGTGGCCAAATTCTTCACTCAGCGAAAACAAAATAAAAAATGTGATTGATAAAATAAAGACAATCAGAAATCAAACGAAAAAAATTTCAAAAGAAAAAGAAAAACTAACTAATAGTTGTAACAAACTGTGTTATGATTCTAAAATAATTGAGTCATCAAAAAAAAGTTGGCAGACATTAAAAAAAAAAAAAACTCGATTAATTCGTAAATCTTTTTTTTTTTTTAAATTTTGCGTTGAACAACTGTCTATTTCTATTTTTCTAGGTATTATTAATATTCCAAGAATTACTACACAACTTTTTGTTGATTCAACAAAAAAAATTCTTGATGTATATATTTACAAGAATGAGGAAAATGGAGAAAAAAAAATAAAAAAAAATACCATTTATTTTATTTCGACTATAAAAAATTTCATATCAAAAAAAAATTTTTTTAGTTATGACTTATGCTCTTTATCACAAGCATATGTATTTTACAAATTATCACAAATTCAAGTTAGTAACTTTTCTAAATTAAAGTCTTTTTTTGAATATAACATATACATAACATCCTTTTTTGTTAAGAATCAAATAAAAGATTTTTTTCAAGAACAAGGAATCTTTCATTATGAATGGAAAGATAAAACCCTTTTAAATTCCGAAATAAATCAATGGAAAAACTGGTTACGAAGTCATTCTCAATATAATTTACCTCAGATTGCATGGGCTAGATTAGTAACCCAAAAATGGAAAAAAAAAATAAACCAAGACTCTCTAGTTCTAAATCCAAGTTTAAACAAAGTGGATTCATACGAAAAAAAAATTTTTGATAATTACAAAAAACAAAATTTTTGTGAGGCTAACTTATTTTTCAATCCAAAACATAAACAGAATTTCAAAAAGGATTCTATATATAATCTTTTTTGCTACAAATCTATTCATTCTACAGAAAAATTTTTTGATATGTCTACAGGCCTAGAAAATTTTTTAATCTCTTGTTTTCTAGAAAAATATAATATTCGGAGTATAGGGGAAATTTTGCATAGAAAATATTTGGATTGGAGAATTCTCAACTTTTGGTTTAGAAAAAAAGTAAATATTGAGCTTGATACTAGGAGTAAAAAAGAATATATTAAGACTAAAGTTAAGAATTATAAAAGAATTTATAAAATAACTAAGACGAGTCTTGCCAATCAAAAAATAAATTTTTTTGATTGGATGGGAATGAATGAAGAAATACTCAATCCTCGTATAACAAATTTTGACTTTTTTTTCTTTCCAGAATTTTTATTATTTTCTAGTACATATAAAATGAAACCGTGGGTCATACCAATTAAATTACTTCTTTTCAATTTTAATGAAACAAAAAATGTGAATAAACAGATCACCCTAAAGAAAAAAGGTTTTATACCATCAAACGAAAAAAAATTCCTTCGGTTTTTTAATCTAAATAAAGAAGAAAACGAATCAGCAGGTCAAGAAGAGTTTGAATCAGATAAAGAAACAAAAATAAATACGGAATCAGCTCTATCAAAGCAAGAAAAAAATATTGAAGAAAATTATACAGAATCGAAGATAAAAAAACGTAAAAATAAAAAACAACCAAAAAGCAATACCGAAGCGGAACTTGACTTATTTCTCAAAAGGTATTCGCGTTTTCAATTGCGATGGAATTGTTTTTTTAATCAAAAAATCCTCAATAATGTAAAAGCATACTGTTTCTTGGTTAGACTAAAAAATCCAACCGAGATAACGATATCTTGTATTGAAAGAGGAGAGATGAGCTTAGATATTCTAATGATTGAGAAGAATTTAACTTTTTCAAAATTAATGAAAAAAGGAATATTGATTGTTGAACCTGTTCGTTTGTCTGTAAAAAACGACGGCCAACTTATTATATATAGAACCATCGGGATTTCATTGGTTCATAAAAATAAACAAAAAATAAGTAAAAGATCAAAAAAAAAAAGCTATATTTATAAAAAAAAAAGTTTAAATTTCTTTGTCCCTGAAACTATTCTATCCCCTAAACGACGTAAAGAATTTCGAGTTCTAATTTGTTTCAATTTAAAAAAAAAAAATGCAAGGGATAGAAATTCAAAATTTGATACAAATATTCAAAACTTGACCACAGTTTTGAATAAAAAGAAAGATCTTGATAAGGATAAAAAAAACCTAATTAAATTAAAATCCTTTCTTTGGCCCAATTTTCGATTAGAAGATTTAGCTTGTATGAATCGCTATTGGTTTAATACGACTAATGGAAATAATTTCAGTATGATAAGAATACACATGTATACGCGATTTCAAATGCATTAATGGTAGATCCTTTTTACTATATTTTGACTATATATATAGATAGTATTAAGTTACGGTATATGAAAACAATTGGATGCACAAATGTGAGGGATTTTTTTTAATTCAATCTTTATACATGAGATTCATTGAATTAATGACATAGATACCACTCAGAGCGAACTCATAAATAAATTTTTAAAATCCTCCTTTTTTAGATCGAAATTTAAACTTTTTTTTTTATAAAATTAAGAATTAAGAAGTTGATAATTAAATTCGGATCCTTGTACAAAAAAACTACCATTATTATTACTGATCAGTAAAATTCATATCTTTCAATTCATATTAAAAAGGGAAGGATTTCTTTTTATGATAAAAAATACATTCATTTCATTTCAAGAAAAAAAAGAAGAAAGCAAGGGATCTGTTGAATTTCAAGTAGTCAGTTTCACTAATAAGATACGAAGACTTACTTCACATTTGGAATTGCACAGAAAAGATTATTTATCTCAGAGAGGTCTACGAAAAATTCTGGGAAAACGTCAACGACTGCTGGCTTATTTGTCAAAAAAAAATAGAGTACGTTATAAAGAATTAATTAATCAGTTGAATATTCGGGAATTAAAAACTCGTTAAATTTCAAAATTGTGAATTAGTTAATTTTTTAGATCTTGAATTTTTGAATAAACTTCTTTTTCAGCAATCTAATTCATACCAGAACGAATCAAGGAAAAACTTATGAAGAGACCAGTTACAGGAAAAGATCTTATGATAGTCAATATGGGACCTCACCACCCATCCATGCACGGTGTTCTTCGCTTAATTGTTACTCTAGACGGTGAGGATGTTGTTGATTGTGAACCCATATTGGGTTATTTACACAGAGGAATGGAAAAAATTGCAGAAAACCGAGCAATTATACAATATTTACCTTATGTAACGCGGTGGGATTATTTAGCTACTATGTTTACAGAAGCAATAACAGTAAACGGACCCGAACAATTAGGAAATATTCAAGTTCCTAAAAGAGCCAGCTATATCAGAGTAATTATGCTAGAATTGAGTCGTATAGCTTCTCATCTGTTATGGCTTGGCCCTTTTATGGCAGATATTGGGGCACAGACTCCCTTTTTCTATATTTTCAGAGAACGAGAATTTGTATATGATCTATTCGAAGCTGCCACCGGTATGAGAATGATGCATAATTTTTTTCGTATTGGAGGAATAGCGGCGGATTTACCTTATGGTTGGATAGATAAATGCTTGGATTTTTGTGATTATTTTTTAACAGAGGTTGTTGAATATCAAAAACTTATTACACGAAATCCTATTTTTTTAGAACGAGTTGAAGGCGTTGGGATTATTGGTGGGGAAGAAGCAATAAATTGGGGTTTATCCGGACCAATGTTACGCGCATCCGGAATACCATGGGATCTTCGTAAAGTTGATCGTTATGAGTCTTACGATGAATTTGAATGGGAAATTCAGTGGCAAAAACAAGGAGATTCATTAGCTCGTTATTTAGTACGACTTAGCGAAATGACAGAATCCATCAAAATTATTCAACAGGCTCTGGAAGGACTTCCGGGGGGTCCCTATGAAAATTTAGAAAGCAGAGGCTTTGATAAAAAAAGGAATCCAGAGTGGAATGATTTTGAATATCGATTCATTAGTAAAAAACCTTCCCCTACTTTTGAATTATCGAAACAAGAACTTTACGTAAGAGTTGAAGCTCCAAAAGGGGAATTGGGAATTTTTCTCATAGGAGATCAAAGTGGTTTTCCTTGGAGATGGAAAATCCGACCGCCGGGTTTTATTAATTTGCAAATTCTTCCTGAACTAGTTAAAAGAATGAAATTGGCTGATATTATGACGATACTCGGTAGCATAGATATAATTATGGGAGAAGTTGATCGTTAAAATGATAATTTATGCAACAGAAGTACAAACTATAAATTCTTTTCTTAGATTGGAATCTTTAAAAGAGGTCTATGGACTCATATGGATATTTGTCCCTATATTTTCTCTTGTATTGGGAATCATAACTGGTGTACTAGTAATTGTGTGGTTAGAAAGAGAAATATCTGCAGGGATACAACAACGTATTGGACCTGAATACGCCGGCCCGTTAGGAATTCTTCAAGCTTTAGCCGACGGGACAAAACTACTTTTCAAAGAAGATCTTCGTCCATCTAGAGGAAATACTCCTTTATTTAGTATTGGACCATCTATAGCAGTTATCTCTATTTTACTAAGTTATTCAGTAATTCCTTTTAGCAATCACCTTGTTTTAGCGGATCTCAATATCGGTATTTTTTTATGGATTGCCATCTCAAGTGTTGCTCCGATCGGACTTCTTATGTCAGGATATGGATCAAATAATAAATATTCTTTTTTAGGTGGTCTGCGAGCTGCTGCTCAAGCGATTAGTTATGAAATACCATTAACTCTATGTGTTTTATCAATATCTCTACGTGCGATTCGTTGAAACAGAAAGGTTTATTCCGTTTCTTCTAGATAAAAAAAATGAAAAAAAAAAACGGAATATATATATTTATCTTTCGGGTTTATCTTAATAAAAGGAATTTGATAGTTATATATGAGTGAAAAAAAACTGCTCAGAAATTAGCAGTAAAAAGAAAAATTAAGTCTCATTTCCTATGTACAAAGGTTAAATGGAAATAAACGTAAGCGTAAGAATCGCTTTACCCCAAGGTTGGTTGATTAGTCAGCCGGGCTTGAAGCGGGTTAAAAAAAATATTAACCGTATGACGTTTTCACTATCAGTTATATAAATTACTATACATATACATATATTACAAAGTGATCGGCAATTAGGTAAAAACGCGTGGATGGTTAGAAACACCAAAATACACAAAGAATTTGTAATAGAGATTAACCAAATTGAAAAGGATATTTATGCATAACATAAGATAACAAAAAAAGAAGGTTAATTGGGGCTTGAAATTTGTAGAAATTATCAGGCAGTACTCCCCAAGATTCCGATTCAGAGTATGCTCCCATCCACCGATAAATGTAATGACTATCAGAAACGAAATAATCCTTTATTTTTTTTTTAAGTCCACCTACTTTTTTTCTAAAAAAGAAAGAAGAATAGGAACGAAACAAGTATATTTTTTTTGATAGATTTCGAAAATAAAATAGAATTTCTATCATGAATAAGAAACTAATAGGATGTTTAATTCTTTTTCGTAATTGAAAAACACGACGGGCTTAAAAACCTAGGTTTATTTTTACAAGGGGTGCTTTATTAAAGGATTAAGTTATTACTCAACAAATAGAAATTAAAATTTGTAAAGGATGAGATGAATTCCGAAGCGCGTTTTTTAGTTTTAGAATTTGAGCAGACAGAATTCCATTGGTATAATTCGGGACCCCAGATATATTTCTATTTAATCCATTTTAGAACACATCATATCCATCTAAATAATACTAATCTGGTCCTTATATTTATTTACGGCCCCCGAGGAGCCGTATGAGGCGAAAACCTCATGTACGGTTTTGTAATAGCGGTGAGAATAGTAATGTTATCACCGACTAGGATTATCTAACAGTTTAAGTACAGTTGATATAGTTGAGGCACAATCAAAATATGGTTTTTGGGGATGGAATTTGTGGCGTCAACCTATAGGTTTTATCATTTTTCTAATTTCTTCCCTAGCAGAATGCGAGAGGTTACCTTTTGATTTACCAGAAGCGGAAGAAGAATTAATAGCAGGTTATCAAACTGAATATTCCGGTATCAAATTTGGTTTATTTTATGTTGCTTCTTATCTAAATCTATTAATTTCCTCATTATTTGTAACAGTTCTATACTTAGGCGGTTGGAATATTTCTATTCCGTATATATCTATGCTGGAGCTATTTGAAAAGGATCAAATTTTTGGAACAACAATTGGTATCTTTATTACATTAGCTAAAACTTATTTGTTCTTGTTCATTTCTATCGCAACCAGATGGACTTTACCTAGGCTAAGAATGGATCAACTATTAAATCTTGGATGGAAATTTCTTTTACCGATTTCCCTTGGTAATCTATTATTAACAACTTCTTTCCAACTCTTTTCACTCTAAATTGAAAATCAATCCAAGATATTCATTACTTGTTTTAAACAAGAGAAAGAAACAAAGATCAAATTATTCATAGATAATTACAATATGCTTCCTATGATAACCGGGTTCATGAATTATGGTCAACAAACCCTACGAGCTGCAAGGTATATTGGTCAGGGTTTCATGATTACCTTATCCCACACAAATCGTTTACCTGTAACTATTCAATATCCCTATGAAAAATTAATAACATCAGAACGTTTCCGCGGTCGAATCCATTTCGAATTTGATAAATGCATTGCTTGTGAAGTATGTGTTCGAGTATGTCCTATAGATCTGCCGGTTGTTGATTGGAAATTGGAAACCAATATTCGAAAAAAACGATTGCTTAATTACAGTATTGATTTTGGAATTTGTATATTTTGTGGTAATTGTGTTGAGTATTGTCCAACAAATTGTTTGTCAATGACTGAAGAATATGAATTTTCAACTTATGATCGTCACGAGTTGAATTATAATCAAATCGCTTTGGGGCGTTTACCAATGTCAGTAATTGACGATTATACTATTCGAACAATTTTGAATTCACCTCAAACAAAAAATGGGTAAACCCATTAATTTTATTAAAAAAAGAATGCAAAACTGTTGAATTATATTATATAAAGAATTTAATTAAAAACTTGTATTTATAGAATAATATTAAGTATTAAGGCTCATCCTTTTAATATAATATTTTCGTAATTATTATCTTGCTTGAAATAGATAGGTTGAAAATATTAGAATAAAAAAGCGAAACTGTCTAATAATTGTATCTACATCAATTAATATTCATTAGATTCTAATTTCACTCTATTAAAAACATATTAAAAAAAAATTCCCCGGTTAAATTAATAAGGTCATGAAAAGGATTTCTATTTTTTCTTTTTTTAATAATATAATGGATTTGCCTGGACCAATACATGATTTTCTTTTAGTTTTTCTGGGATCTGGTCTTCTAGTAGGAGGTCTGGGAGTGGTATTACTTCCTAACCCAATATTTTCAGCCTTTTCCTTAGGATTTGTTCTTGTTTGTATATCTTTATTGTATATTCTAGCAAATTCCCATTTTGTAGCTGCTGCACAACTCCTTATTTACGTGGGAGCCATAAATGTTTTAATCATATTTGCTGTGATGTTCATGAATGATTCCGACTATTCCATAGATTTCAATCTGTGGACTGTTGGGAATGGGATTACTTCAGTGGTTTGTACAACTATTCTTTTTTCATTAATTTCTACTATTCTCGATACGTCATGGTACGGGGTTATTTGGACTACAAGATTAAACCAGATTTTAGAACAAGATTTAATAAGTAATAGTCAACAAATAGGAATTCATTTATCAACAGATTTTTTTCTTCCATTTGAACTCATTTCAATAATTCTTTTAGTTGCTTTGATAGGTGCAATTTCTGTGGCTCGTCAATAAAAAAGGTTCCAATTAGTAAAGACCAAAGAAAACTTTGTGTTTGTGTATGTTATGATATTTTTTTCCGTTCATTCAATTTGATTTGATTGAATACTATTTCATTTTTTAAATATAAATTTTTATATTATATATATATTTGAAATTTTTTCCCTAATATCTAATATAGTTTTTATTCGTACTTTGTTGTTATATTCTAGTTGATTGAATCCGGTGAATTGTTTTTATTATTCATATTGATAATGAATCAAAATTGATAAGGAGTTGCTCAATGATACTCGAACATGTACTTGTTTTGAGTGCCTATTTATTTTTGATTGGTCTTTATGGATTGATCACGAGTCGAAATATGGTTAGGGCTCTTATGTGCCTTGAACTTATACTCAATGCAGTTAATATGAATCTCGTAACATTTGCTGATTTTTTTGATAATTCCCAACTAAAAGGGGATATTTTCTGCATTTTTGTTATAGCAATTGCAGCCGCTGAAGCAGCTATTGGATTAGCTATAGTCTCGTCAATTTATCGTAACAGAAAATCAACTCGCATCAACCAATCGACCTTATTAAATAAGTAGCATAAATCAAAAAATTATAGGTTTAAATTTGCATATATGATAGGTTATGACTTACTAGATTAAATTTGTGAAAATTTAAGAAATCAAAGTATTTTAGCCCCATTTTTTACCAATTGAGCCAGAATTCATTAAAAAATTCTATTAAAAGAAATCATTGCTTCATCTAGTATTTTAATTTAATATATCATTTAGTTATAAGTTTACTAGATTGAAAATTTATGACATTAAAAAAACTATAGATCCTATGTCACATTCAGTAAAAATTTATGATACCTGTATAGGATGTACTCAGTGTGTCCGAGCATGTCCTACAGACGTATTAGAAATGATACCTTGGGATGGATGTAAAGCTAAGCAAATAGCTTCTGCCCCAAGAACCGAGGATTGTGTTGGTTGTAAGAGATGTGAATCTGCCTGTCCAACGGATTTTTTGAGCGTTCGAGTTTATTTATGGCATGAAACAACTCGAAGCATGGGTCTAGCTTATTAATACGTTACCGAAAACCTGATTTGAATAAATTTGGAATACATTTTATTTTTTTTTATTGACAAGTACTCGTACTCAAAAAAGTTCAATTATATTTTTTTATTTATATATTTTTTTGAGTACGCGTTCTTTGGACCTGGTGTATCTTGTCTTTACCACGAATGATTTTCCTTGGTTAACAATAATTGTTGTTTTTCCAATATCTGCCGGTTCATTAATGTTATTTCTCCCGCATAGGGGAAATAAAGTTAATAAGTGGTATACTATATGCATTTGTATCTTAGAACTTCTTCTAACGACTTACGCTTTTTGTTATAATTTTAAACTGGACGATCCATTAATTCAACTGTCCGAAGATTATAAATGGATCAATCTTTTTGATTTTTATTGGAGACTGGGAATAGATGGACTTTCTATAGGAACGATTTTACTGACCGGATTTATTACTACTTTAGCTACTTTAGCGGCTTTTCCAGTTACTCGGGATTCCCGATTATTCTATTTCCTGATGTTAGCAATGTACAGCGGCCAAATAGGATCGTTTTCTTCTCGGGATATTTTACTTTTTTTCATCATGTGGGAATTAGAATTAATTCCCGTTTATCTCCTTTTATCCATGTGGGGTGGAAAGAAACGTTTGTATTCAGCTACAAAATTTATTTTATACACTGCAGGAAGTTCTATTTTTTTATTAATAGGAGTTTTAGGTATAAGTTTATATGGTTCGAACGAACCAACATTAAATTTAGAACTATTAGGGAATCAAGCCTATCCGGTCACACTCGAAATACTCTTTTATATTGGATTTCTTATTGCTTTTGCCGTCAAATCACCGATTATACCTTTACATACTTGGTTACCTGACACCCACGGCGAGGCACATTACAGTACCTGTATGCTTCTCGCTGGAATCTTATTAAAAATGGGAGCATATGGATTGGTTCGAATCAATATGGAATTATTACCTCACGCTCATTCTATGTTTTCTCCTTGGTTGATGGTAGTCGGTACAATCCAAATAATTTATGCAGCTTCAACATCTCCCGGTCAACGTAATTTAAAAAAGAGAATAGCCTATTCTTCTGTATCTCATATGGGTTTTATAATTATAGGTATTGGTTCTATAACGGATCCTGGGCTTAATGGAGCTATTTTACAAATAATCTCTCATGGATTTATTGGCGCTGCACTTTTTTTCTTGGCAGGAACTAGTTATGATAGAATCCGGCTTGTTTATCTTGATGAAATGGGTGGAATGGCTATCTCCATTCCAAAGATATTTACAATGTTCACTATCTTATCGATGGCTTCCCTTGCATTACCGGGCATGAGTGGTTTTGTTGCAGAATTAATCGTTTTTTTTGGAATAATTACCAGCCAAAAATATTTCTTAATTTCAAAAATTTTAATTATTTTTGTAATGGCAATTGGAATGATATTAACTCCTATATATTTATTATCTATGTCACGTCAAATGTTCTATGGATACAAGTTAATTAATGCCAAAAACTTTTCTTTTTTTGATTCTGGACCCCGAGAGTTATTTCTTTCAATCTCTATTCTTCTACCCATAATTGGTATTGGGATTTATCCTGATTTTGTGCTCTCATTAGCAAGTGACAAGGTCGAATCCATTTTATCTAATTATTTTTATGGATAGTTTTCAGGAAATAAAAAAAAACATTAAATTGAATTATAATAAGAAGTCTTTGCTTTTTGTATTGTGAGAACCTTTTGAATCATTGTACTACTTGATTCAAAAGGTTCTTGATGATTTACTACTAAAACTAAATTAGATTTCTTAACTTATATGAAGTTATATATAGATGCTATTTTTTTTATTTGGATTCTTTTCTTTTTTTGTTAATGTTTTAGTTAATTCGATGTAAATGAACCATAACTATGTAAACCTATTCCTAAAAGATTGACGCCAAAATAGCATATCCAAATTAAAAGAAAACCTAGCGAAGCCACAATTGCAGAATTTATACCTCGAGCATTCCTATTTGTTTTAATATGTAAATAAATTGCGAAGATGGTCCAAGTAATAAATGCCCAGGTTTCTTTCGGATCCCAATTCCAATATGAACCCCATGTTTCATTAGCCCATACAGCTCCTGAAAGAATGCCGACGGTTAAAAAGATAAATCCGAGACTAATAATACGAAAACTCCAATAATCTAATTGTTCAATCAATTGATATCTATAATAATTTCTAGAAAAACTAAAATTAATATTTTGTTGTATTAAAATAGAATTTCTTTCATTTATGTAGTAAAGTACATCAAAAGAAAATAATTCATTTAATAACATTTTATTTTTCATATTATTTTTCCAAAAAGTAGATCCGACCTTGCGAAATGTAATGACTAGAAGAGCTATTGATAATAATGATCCGCATAACAGAGCGCCATAGCCTAATATCATCATACTTACGTGCATCATTAACCACTGGGACTGGAGAGCTGGTACTAATATTGCAGACTGAGGCATGTTGTTTAAAAGACCTGAAGTAGCAAAACCCTGAATAAAAATAGCACTTGGCGCAGTTATTGCGTTTAAGTGATTTTTTTTATTTTTATTAAAATAGGAAACTATATGAATAATTGCAAAAGCCCATGAAAGAAAAATTAATGATTCATATAAATTGCTTAATGGAAAATGTCCTGAATAAATCCAACGCGTAAATAATAATCCTGTTATACCAAAAAACGTAATTACGATTCCTTTATCTGATGAATCAAAAAATCCTATGATTTCATCTAAATTAACTAATAAAGTTAAAAAATAAATTAGTAGTACAATTGAAACGACCGAAAAAGATATATGAGTTAATATATGCTCTAAAATTGAAAAAATCATAAAAAATTTGTTAAAAATTAATAAATTAATACTAGGTTTTACCCGATTTTAGAAAACAAGTCGGGTATTAATTTGATTATAAAACTTATAATATCTCTTTTATAAGATCTTATGCCGCTACTCGGACTCGAACCGAGATGCTCTAGCACTGCTTCCTAAGAGCAGCGTGTCTACCAATTTCACCATAGCGGCAACTTGTTCAAAATAATACTAACAAGTTTTTACTCAATCGTCGAGATTCAAATTTTAAATAAAGAAGCTAATTTAATGGAATTTAAAATTGATTTTATTACTAAAAAAATGCTTTTTCTAAAAATTAAAACTTCTCCAAAATCCTTAGAAATTTTAACTAAAATTTGCCTAAGTTGCTCAAGAAAAATGAAAAACAACAATTGTCAAAATATCTATTTTCATGCATCTTTTTATATTGTACAAACATAATATTTTTTGATCGCTTAAAAAAAATATCATATATTATTACTTATTAGTATCTAATATTCACTTAATTGTGGATAGATACTTTTATAACTTTGATTCCAAGTAAAGAATATAAGAATTAAGAGAAATAATAATTCCTAAAGGTATAAAGTGAAAAATTTTTGACTTATTTGACTTAAATTAATTTAAAGAACCTGTTGATTTCGCTAAAAGATCTTGTATTTCCTAGTTAAGAGGAAATACAAGATCTTTATTTATTTTTTTTATTGATGGGGAAAGTAATAACCCCCCCTTATATGTATTCTACAAAATTGGTTTTTACGTTAGGCTAATTCTAATGATTCTAGTGTTTTTTATTTATTTTGTTGTACAAAAAAACTTTTTGAATTACCTGTAGAAAGCGATTTCCCTAAGGAAAAAGCTTTCAACGATGTCCAATATCCCTTCCTTTTCCAAATTTTTTTACGAATACGCTTTTTCGAGATAGAAGTACGTTTTTTTGGAACTGCCATTCAAAAATGAAAAAAGTTTTTCAGTGGTATAATTGGATGTCAAAGACATTTATTATTCTATTCTTTCGTACTCCATATTGAGTAAATTTTTTCTTTCAAATTTTATTATATATTATTTTTCAAACAAAACAGACATTCAAAAGTTTAAAACCCAACTATTTTTTCCCTTTTTCTTGAAAAATTTTTTGTATTTAACGTTTTAAATCCGTATGAGAGTGCTCATTTAATTAATCTATACTGATAGATTTAGATTATATTAGAAAAAAATTTTATTAACTTTCTTCACTTCATATGTAAAAAAAAATATCGATTATAATAATATTTCTTGAAAAAAAAGCTCACTTAGTGTACTGGAAGACAATCACTAAATTCCATAATTCAATAATAATTCTAAATAATCAAACCCAAATAACTTTTTTTTATACTTAATATTAAGTATTTTTTTGTCGTGTAAATCTTTGTTCTATTCTTAATATATGTATATAAATTATTGTAATACGGAATTAGAATTCACTTTTTCTGTATCTGCATAAAATCAAAATTTTTTTTAGTAGTAAAAAAAAAAAGACAAATCGTTTTTTTTACAGTAACTTAGTAATATTAGTTAATAACTTCTAATTTTTTGATTTGAATATATTTCTTTTCAAAGGTTTATGAAGGATTATACTAATTCGAAAAAATTTCTATTTAAGTTTGAAAAAATGCGCTTTTTTATTATCCCCTTTGAAAAAATATATATATATATACAAACCAGTGAATAAGAAATAATAAATTTAAGAATAAAATAAAAAGGGTTTTTTATTTTATGGAACATACATATCAATATTCATGGATCATCCCTTTCATTCCACTTCCAGTACCTATTTTACTCGGAGCTGGACTTCTACTTTTTCCGACAGCAACAAAAAACCTTCGACGTATGTGGACGTTTCTGAGTATTTTTTTGTTAAGTATAGTTATGATCTTTTCGCTCTATCTATCTATTCAACAAATTTTTCTAAGTTGCATTCATCAAAATGTATGGTCTTGGACCATAAATAATGAATTTTCTTTTGAGTTCGGTTACTTTATTGATCCACTTACTTCTATTATGTCAATATTAATTACAACTGTTGGAATTTTGGTTCTGATTTATAGTGATAATTATATGTCTCATGATCAAGGATATCTGAGGTTTTTTGCTTATATGGGTTTTTTTAATACTTCAATGTTAGGATTAGTTACTAGTTCTAATTTGATCCAAGTTTATTTTTTTTGGGAATTAGTTGGAATGTGTTCGTATTTATTAATAGGTTTTTGGTTCACACGACCTATTGCAGCGAATGCCTGTCAAAAAGCTTTTGTAACCAATCGTGTAGGGGATTTTGGTTTATTATTAGGAATTTTAGGTCTTTATTGGATAGCTGGCAGTTTCGAATTTCAAGATTTGTTCGAAATATTCAATAATTTAATATTAAATAATAGAATAAATCTCTTATTCCTTACTTTGTGTGCATTTCTATTATTTGTGGGTCCTATTGCTAAATCTGCACAATTTCCTCTTCATGTATGGTTGCCGGATGCCATGGAGGGCCCTACTCCTATTTCGGCTCTTATACATGCTGCTACTATGGTAGCAGCGGGAATTTTTCTTGTAGCTCGTCTTCTTCCTCTTTTTATAGTTATCCCTTCTATAATGTATATAATATCTTTGATAGGTATAATAACAGTACTCTTAGGAGCCACTTTAGCTCTTGCTCAAAAAGATATTAAGAGAGGTTTAGCCTATTCTACAATGTCTCAACTGGGTTATATGATGTTAGCTCTAGGTATGGGATCTTATAGATCCGCTTTATTTCATTTGATTACTCATGCTTATTCGAAAGCTTTGTTGTTTTTAGGATCTGGATCCATTATTCATTCAATGGAAGCTATAGTTGGCTATTCTCCTGATAAAAGTCAGAATATGATTCTTATGGGTGGTTTGACAAAACATGTGCCGATTACAAAAACTGCCTTTTTAGTAGGAACACTCTCACTTTGTGGTATTCCCCCCCTTGCTTGTTTTTGGTCTAAAGATGAAATTCTTAATGATAGTTTGTTATTTTCGCCAATTTTTGCAATAATAGCTTGTTCAACAGCGGGATTAACCGCATTTTATATGTTTCGGATTTATTTACTTACTTTTGAAGGCCATTTAAACACTTATTTTATAAATTATAGTGGAAAAAAAAGTCGCTCCTTCTATTCAATTTCTTTATGGGGTAAAGAAGAAGATAAAAAACTTAATAGGAATTTTGGGTTAGTACCATTATTAACAATGAATAATACGAAAAGAGCTTCTTTTTTTGGCAATAAAACATATAAAATTAGTAATAATGTAAGAAATCAAACTTTTATTACTGTTGAAAATTTTGGACTTAATACAAGAACTTTCTATTATCCCCATGAATCAGACAATACTATTCTATTTCCTATGCTTGTATTGCTTTTATTTACTTTGTTTATTGGAGCCATAGGAATTCCTTTCAATCAAGAAGGAATAGACTTTGATATATTATCAAAATTATTAACGCCGTCGATAAACCTTTTGCATACCAATTCAGAAAATTTTGTAGATTGGTATGAATTTTTGAAAAATGCAATTTTTTCAGTCAGTATAGCTTTGTTTGGAATATTTATAGCATACTGTTTATATAAGCCTTTTTATTCATCTAGATTAAATTTAACTTTACTTAATTCATTTCAAAAGTG